ATTAAATTAAATAAGTAAAATTTAATTTTTTTTTTTTTTATTTTATATCATTTTTTTTATATTAATTATATAAATATATCTAAAATCTATCTAATATAGAAATTATTTGGAAAATAAAAAAAAAAAATACATATATGTGTATATGTAAATACATTATGTTATACATTATAGTTAGAAGTAGTTCTATATATTCTAACTATTCTATCTATATCGTTAGATATAGTTAGTTCTATAGTTAGATATAGTTAGTTCTATAATAGTTAATAAAATATGAACTATATACAACTATATGGTTCTAGTTCATATTAAATATAAATATAGTTAGTATTATAAAATTAAAATAAATAGCTAAGCTAAGATTGGCTAATAGATGAAATCCGGTAGTTTCTTTGATTTCTATATACTATTTTTCTCTTATGTTATGTGATATGTGTATGTGATATGTGAGCCCGCTTAGCTCAGAGGTTAGAGCATCGCATTTGTAATGCGATGGTCATCGGTTCGACTCCGATAGCCGGCTTTTTTCTATCGATTTTTTACGTGATTGAGAGTCTCTATCCCCATTTTATCAAAATGTTGAATAACTGATCCATCTATTATGTCGTGGTAACTTGCAACTATAAATAAAAAACAACATGTTGGAAGAATTAGATCTCTTTCTACAGAACAAATCATAAAAGAACAAATTATAAAACGTAGCCACAACTTCCTATATATACAAAAAATTTTAAAATTATATTTATATATAGAAAATAGAAATTATATATATACATATATACCAAAAATACGGATAGTGATACAATTTATTTTATTCTACTTTTTTGTAGTATTTCAATAAATTTAGCTTTGCTTTGTTTATCCTTTAGTTCAGTCTTAATTTAGAGTTCAGTTTTAATTTTTGTTTATTCTTAAACAATGAAATTTCAATAAAATAAAAAAGGAGTCTTTATGTCTCGTTACCGAGGACCTCGTTTCAAAAAAATACGTCGTCTAGGGACTTTACCAGGACTAACTAGTAAAAGACCTAGATCCGGAAGTGATCCTAAAAACCAATTGCGTTCTGGTAAAAGATCGCAATATCGTATTCGTCTAGAAGAAAAACAGAAATTGCGGTTTCATTATGGTCTGACAGAGCGACAATTACTTAAATATGTGCATATCGCTGGAAAAGCCAAAGGGTCGACAGGTCAGGTTTTACTACAATTACTTGAGATGCGTTTGGATAATATCCTTTTCCGGTTGGGTATAGCTTCGACGATTCCTGGAGCCAGGCAATTAGTTAACCATAGACATATTTTAGTTAATGGTGGTATAGTGGATATACCAAGTTATCGTTGTAAACCGAGAGATATTATTACTACGAAGGATAAACAAAGATCGAAAGCTCTGATTAAAAATTATATTTCTTTATCCCCCCACGAGGAATTGCCAAAACATTTGACTTTTGACTCATTCCAATATAAAGGAGTAGTAAATCAAATAGTAGATAGTAAATGGATTGGTTTGAAAATAAATGAGTTGTTAGTCGTAGAATATTATTCCCGTCAGACTTGAACCTCACAAAAATAACAAAGAAAAATTCATAGAATTTTGTCTGTTTTCGCCGAAATAAAAATAAATAGATCTAAGGGCCTTGGTCCGAATTTTTATTATTCACCTATCACAAACGGACAAGCGGTAATATTTTTTGCTCTTTCTTTTTCCGATATTTGTATTTTACGTATCACAGTAATGTGATTAGGAATCGAGAATTTATATAAAATAAGGATCCTCTTGTTGAGATGATGGTATTTGATTTGATTCAGTAACGTTGGTGAATTAAGATAAACGGAAAGAGAGGGATTCGAACCCTCGGTAAACAAAAGTCTACATAGCAGTTCCAATGCTACGCCTTGAACCACTCGGCCATCTCTCCTACATAATCTTATTATTGACCAGAAACCGAGTGAATAGTGAATAGCGAGTCATTCATATTATTGCAGTACAAGTGCGACTGATGAATAGTTCCATAGGAAAAATTCCTTTCAAATCAAATAAAATTTTCGATTTCTCAACAAAAATTTAGCTCATTAGCTATCCCATAGATCTAATACAAATTATTGAATCGTCCCGTGTATTTTTATATTTAAATTGTATGACATGGCATATGCATGTTATGCAAACAAAAAACAAAACGGATACTTACCTTAGTCTAATCCATTTTTTTATAGAAAAATTATTTCGTTTTGTTTTTTGTTTCTTCTTTGGATCATAACCAAATAAAAGCTTCTCGAATTATCAGAATCCGCAGTACAATCCTTGGTTATTCAACTTAGATGAAATATTTATAGTTCCGTTCATTGTTATACTACGAAATTAGAATGAAATCGAATCTGATTTCAATATTTCATATCTCTCCTTGTCCAATCCAAACAAAAGGTCCACATCTTTTTTTATAATTAGTCTGTTTTTATTTTATGTTATTTCGTACCGTACAATTCCTTTAGTTTGCGGGATCATTTTCCCCTTACCCTAAGGGTAATGAAAAGAATTATAGAATGGATTGTTAATTATGCCGAGATCTCAGATAAATGCAAATTTTATTGATAAGACCTCTTCAATTGTGGCCAATATCTTATTACGAATAATTCCGACAACTTCCGGAGAAAAAAAGGCATTTACCTATTACAGAGATGGTGCGATTTGATTCTTTTTTTTTTTTAGGTCCAGTATTACGAGAAAGAAAAGAGACATGGTTCGAGATAGAAAAAACCAAATTATTAAAATAAACCCACGCTTGGTGAAGGTGAAGTTTGTAGATAGAACAATTCCTTCTGTCGTGTATCCTCGATTGATGCAGCCTCGGATGCTTCAATTGTTGATTTTAGTATTTAGCGAAAGGTTACACCTATGGGTTCCGTATTGCGAGTCAATCCTACTCCACTAGTACCAATAGGCAGCATAGGGGAAGAAGCACTACACCTAGGAATCAACAACATGAAAACTTTGTTATAAATTACCCTTTTCCTTATCGGTATCGGGGCTAACAAGAATGGTTGGGACAACAAACATCCATCTCGTTCGTACTTTGGGTATCCGTATAACCATCAAAGATCGTTGAAGTGACTAATTCCTGGAAATAGGGGGCGTTGAGGACAAAGAAATTGTTGGAGTTACCATTTCCATCTAGTACTAATACAGTTGGTGTTAATAAAAAACCTCTTGCAGGAAGGCTGGCTAGAGATTTCTTGTAAAAATACTAGCTCCTTTCAGTTCATAATGAGAATAGTCAAATTTGAATTTCATGGATTATTTCCCTTAGTACTATGCGCAGAAAGAAGGGAGGAGCCATATGAAATGAAAATCTCACGTACGGTTCTGGAACGGAGATTCTTTGAATAGAATGAACGACCGTAACGGATGTTGGCTCAATCCGAAGGAAATTATGCGGAAGCTTTACAAAATTATTATGAAGCTACGCGACCAGAAATTGATCCCTATGATCGAAGTTATATACTCTATAACATAGGACTTATACACACAAGCAACGGAGAGCATACAAGGGCTTTGGAATATTATTTCCGGGCACTGGAACGAAACCCATTCTTACCACAAGCTTTTAATAATATGGCCGTGATCTGTCATTACGTGCGACTATCTCTACTATAGAAAGAAGGAAAAAAGATCCAATTAACTAGTAAATACTAGAATGAAATAGGTTTTCTACATATGCGTCGTCTAAAGCAACGGTTTTTATCAGCTGTAGCAAGTAAAGAGACTTCACGAGAACCAAAATTAAGAAGAAATGGATAAAGCCTATATACTCCATGGATAAAGGATTGAATTGATAGAGAAAGCACCGTAAAGATCAATTAGCAAGCTATTTGGTCGATAGAGTTAAGAACTGCTTTGCTTACTTATCCCGTGATACAGGATAAAAGTTAGGAATCAAATTATGTAATAGAGTTGATCCACTAAGGTATTGAGCAGCGGTGTAGCATCAGATCCCAAAGATCGTAAGTTCTTTTTTCTTATATTATATTAGGATATTAGGGAGGAAAGTCTTTTTCAAAAATTCTATATCTATATTATATAAATTGCATATATACAATTGAGATAGTTACCTTTCAGAGAATTCTAACACTATATTTTAACACTATTATATATAGGATATAGGGTCGATCCATACTTCATTCCTCTGAAGGTGGGAGAAAAGATAAAGCTTTTTATTGATCAAAAAATTAGAGTTTTAAACTTATGTAATTAACTTCTTCTGGCTAACCCAACAAAAATGGGATACTTTTATGACAATATGACAAATCTAATTCAATTAACATAAAGTAGATTAAGACGGGGCGCAAGCAAAAAGAATCGATTGTCGAGCCGTATGAGGTAGGAAACTCTCAAGTACGGTTCGAAGGGAAGGAGCTACCTATTCCGACCGGGGAGAACAGGCCATTCTACAAGGTGATTCTGAAATTGCAGAGGCTTGGTCCGATCAAGCTGCTGAGTATTGGAAACAAGCTATAGCGCTCAGTCCGGGTAATTATATTGAAGCACAAAATTGGTTGAAGATCACGAGGCGCTTTGAATAAGACCACTCCCTTTTTTAATTCATTAAAATTAGTTGTTGGATCCATCAATCAAATAAAATAGATCGTGTTCCCATGAAAAGATTCAATCAAGAGTTTCATTATATCCTTTCTTTATAAAATCATTGTATGGTATCTCATAGGGATAAAACGGTATAGAATAAAACTAATAAAGCTAGTAAAAGAAAGATACAAGATACGGTGGAATGACTAAATATGGATAAGATATAGCAATGGATCTTATTAATCCTAATGAATGATCTTGTGATTTCTAGTAAAGGAATAGAATATTTCATAGAAGTAGATTCATATGGGTACTTATACATTCAGATATAAGTGTACTAGGTTTAGGTTGCAAAAAAAATTGTTTTTTCGTTTCGCCGGGAAAGTACTTTCCAAGGAAAAACAGGCCCTGGGGCACCTAATCGT